GATATGCATTTGAAATGGATGCTCGAGTTATTACATATATCATGATCGATACAGAAATGGATCGAGTCATCTGTTCCTTTACCCAAGAAAAAGTATTTCTATTTTGCATGTCCAATCATGGATCTCGGAATTTCTACAATAAATTAGATAGGGAACTAGTAAAGTTCCCTATGCACGAGTCTGTCATTGTACTGGAATAGTTGTACTGTAATATAGGACGAATACCTTGAACTGGTAGAAATAAAATATAAAGAATTAAGTAAGATTCAAAATGGTTTCTTTATAAAGGAAGAAAGATTCTGATTTATTTGATTGATATCAGGAGATCAAATGAGTTCTTCATTCATTCATTGAATGATAAATGACTACAAGCGAAGGAGATACACGATTTAAATAATGGAAAATCCAATATTTCACAATTGTATCTAGAATAACTGGAAAGGTGGAAACAAGACCAGATATAATTTGATCGTTATGAGCCAATCCAAAATCGTTGTAGAACGAACCAATTATTAGTTCCCAACCATGAGTCGAGTGAAATCCAATCCATAAATCAGTAACTAAAAGAATCGAAAAAGCTTTTATTGTGTCACTTAAGTTATAGAGGAATTCCTGAACCCAAGAATTAAGAATGACAAGTTCCTCATTACCCAAAATAAAATAACCACTTAGAATAGCGAAAGAGATTATATTTGTCGAGAAATGCAAAATGATATGGAGATGATATTCATTGTGTGTTTTGACCAATTGTATCGTTTCCTTGTGTATTCCTATACGAAGTTTTTGTATATGTGTCTCCGGGTACTCCTTTATCATTTCGTCCAACAGAAAGAGTTCTTCTAATTCTATGAATCTTTCTAGAACGTTTTTCTCTTGAATGATATTCAAGAGAGTTTTGGATTGCCCGGTATTCCACCAATTTGTAACCCAAAGTTCCAGACATTTATTAAATGGGAGAGAGACCCACCAGGGCAAAAATACTATAGATACAAGATATGGGAAAGAAGGCAATGCTTTCTTTTTTTTCATTTTTTATCTGTGAATTGAATCGTTAATGAACCTGCTTCATTCGTTGACTCTATATGATATTTCTCTGAAGCACGAGTTCTATAACAAGGTATTGAACCTATGGGTCTATTCATTCCAATTTTTGTGTCAAAATTGAATTTAGTTCTTGGATCTAGAAGGAATATAGAAATGGGATAAGGGTTCGCCCTTTTCGGATAAAAATGCAAAATCAATATTATTCCTAGATATCTCAATTGGGCAAATTCGAATGGGCAAATTCGAAGCAATTTCATCTTCATTTGTTCCTTTCTATGAATACTCGAAAACCCACTTAAAATAACGAATCGGATTTAGAAACGAAAACCCCCCTCAGTTAATTATTTCGAAATGTTTCACCGCCTAGCCACAACCAAGGAAAAAAGGTATCATCAAAATTTTGGGCCTAAAAAGATGAGATGAATTCCGTATTACGAAATAAATCTTGGATATATTTGATGAATCCTTACTTATTATATTAGCCTTAGATTAGTCTTTTTTCTAGTAGAAATTTTCTAGTAGAAAAGAATTGAGTTGGGATCCATACGCATACGAAATACTTTTGGTATACAAATGGTATACAAAAATTTCTTCTTTTCTTAATTTTCTTCTTTATTATAGTATAGTTTATTATAGTTATTCCATATACGCCCTCCTGCTTTTTTGGTTTATTCTATGGGAGTCGCCACGACAAAGGAAGGAGGAAATAGAATAATCTAACATGTTTTGTTCAAATGAACATTCCAAAAAGACTTCAATTGTATTAAAAAAGGAATTAGCAAGTTCCTTCCCCCATGCCGATAAAACATTTATTCTTTATTGTGTTCAATTCATTTCAAAATACTTCAATTGGTACGCCCAAGAAATAGGCCAATTCGGCAGCTTTTTGTTCAATTTCTCGTGGAGTAAAATTCTCATCAGTACGAGTCAAGGGAATGGCCCCTTGACCTCTGATTTCCATATAAAGGACACGACGAGGATAAAGACCCTCTTTAACCTCAATTCTGATTGATTGGATATCTCTCATAAGGAAGCGAAGGAAGATGCGACGATTTATTCCAGGAAATCCCCAACGAAAAATGCACACAATTCCTTCTTTTCTATCGAATTGGTCATAACCACTACCTACATTCCACAAAATTGTGCACCACAAATAGGAGCTAACGAACAGACCTGCGATCCCATAAAAAGACATCACGATTCCTTGTGGAAAAAAAAGAATTTGCTGAGATGGAAATATGGATATCAGATTCCTACCAAGATAACTGGAAGTTCCAACCGCTAAGAATCCTAGTGAACCTAAAAAAAGGATACAGGCCCAGCAAAAATTACTTGTTTTTCGAGACCCCCTTATAAGTTCTATCCATATATGTTCTGATCGCCAATTCATACTATACTAGATCCAGTTGCATTCGATTGGAATTGAGAGAATAACCCAAATTTGACTTTACCTTTCTTGATCCCGAAGTAACTTTCATCAACTAGCACTATTCTGATGTGGAGTAATTGGTTAGATACATTGACCTTCTATTAAAAATATTTACTGATCCATTTTTAACCAGCTATATATATATACATGCATTTATGCAGATAGCATGTATCCGCATACATAACAGTTCTTTCATTTGTGTGTGGAAAGAGCCACATATCGTACCATATTGCACTAAAAAAATATCTGTATTATGATACAGTGTTGAAATAAATTGATAGGATTTGGTCCCATTGGATCTAGACAATCTTATTTTTTTGGACATGAAGAGATAAAGAAGCCATTGCAATTGCCGGAAATACTAGGCCCACTAAAGGCACAAAAATAGAGGGTAAGTTGAGATCTGTCATAGAATGGGTGCCTCGATTTAATATTTGTATCTATATATTTGTATCTATTAGAAAGATATCTTATGATATGATAAGTATATCTATTATAAGTAATATTAGGTAATATTGACTATTGTATTTTATATAATATTATACTACTAAGTATATATAAACAATTAAGTATATATAAATATATAATTTCTAAATAATATATTTATATTAAAATAGAAATTTGAAATATAAAAATAATATTAAAATATTAAATTTAAAGAAAAAAAATTATCCGAAACTTCTGACTCTTACTAGAAAGTGTAACTTATATCACCAAAGAACATTTTTCTTAGTTTTTTTTTATTATGATGAACTAAATACTTGTTCGCTACAAACAAAATAACTGAATCTAGTGCTATACTTTAATTTTTTGAATTTTGATTCAAGGGAAAGAAACCATGGAGCTGAAATAACTCACTTAGAACACCTTTTAAAGGATTACGTGGTACGATTGGGTCAAATAAGCCTTTATGGAATAAATAGTCAGCCGCTTGTGAACCATCGGGTACTGTCCTATTCAATGTTTGTTCAATTACTCTTTTACCCGCAAATGCAATGTACGCATTAGGTTCAGCAATAATGATATCTCCCAACATACCAAAACTGGCTGTTACTCCACCGGTTGTAGGAGATGTAAGGACTGGTACATAGAATAACTTTTTAGTGGATTGGTAATTATATGAAGCAGAAGATATTTTAGCCATTTGCATCAAGCTCAAACTTCCTTCTTGCATGCGTGCTCCTCCAGAAGCACACACAATAATGACAGGTAGAGATCGATTAGTAGCATACTCAATCAAACGAGTGATTTTCTCACCTACTACAGATCCCATACTACCTCCCATGAACTTAAAATCCATAACCCCAATTGCTGCGGGAATACCGTTTAGTTGACCTATGCCTGTTTGAACAGCTTCAGTTAAACCTGTCTTTCTTTGATAAGAATTGATACGATCTTTATAAGGTTCCTCTTCTGAATGAAATTGAATGGGGTCCATAGAAACCATATCTTCATCCATAGGATCCCAAGTGCCCGAATCAATCGAAAGTTCGATTCTATCTGAACTACTCATTTTCAAATAATATCCACACTGTTCACAAACATTCATTTTTGACCTAAGAAGTTTTTTATAATTTAATACATAACAATTTTCGCATTGAACCCATAAATGTCTGTATTTTTTATTTATATCGAAATCATTAGATCTTCCTCTTATATTGAAATCACTGCCATTATTACGAGTTCTTATACTAAAACTTCCACTTTCACTACCACTTACATTTTCAGTACAAATGAAATTATAAATGTAACTGTCACTGTAATTGTCAGTACCACCTGAAATGGAACTATTAATACTGACTTCAAAACGAAGATAACTATTAATGCAACTATTAATGTGATTAGTCCAACTAGATTGAGTATCATACATGTAATGATAATAGTAGTGATTGTTTCTCTTAGACCCCCTATTCAAAAAACTAGAAAAAAAACCTTCTAATTCACTCAGAAAAGAACTATCATTGTCAATCTCAAAACTATGATTTTCAATATCAAAATATACGGAATAACTGTCACCATTACTATCCCTAACTAAAAAAGTGTCATCAGAGATCAAACTCCAAATATCCCTGATACCAAATAAATAATCAACATTACTGAAACTATAACTAACACTATCACTCCAATTTTTCTCCATATCATTTAGAAGGGGTTCATCATTTCCACTGGTATGGCCAATAGCATCAAGACTTCCCATTGATTTACTTAAACCATACCTATGTTCTAACTTTAACTTCTCGTTAGACAACATCGAATTGAACCACCATTTTTCCATAGAATCTTCCTGCCCCCTATTTGATGAAAATACAATAGATGAATAGTCATTCGATGAATAATTATTTTACTATTTTATTTCCTATCAGAATTAAGCATATGAGGATTAGGATTGTTAACTAATAATAAGTGAGTATTGAAAGAAATGATTCTCTTTTTTTTTTTTTGAATCCGAGATAGCACTTCAATATCTATCTATATAGAAAGATTTTTTTTTTTCAATTAAAATAAAAATTCTCATCGAAAATAGTTT